CCGTTCGCTATTATTTATTTGGATATGTTTGTAGGATAGATAGAGGCAAAATCTATCGTAAGGTCCCCAATTAGACAATGGAATTCTGTCTGCTATATTTCTAATAAAAAGAGTGCTTCTGAATTGATCTTATCTTTTAATAATTTGAATTTTTCTTTGTTGAGTAATAACTTAATCTTTGAATAAAATCTTTCTTGTAGCAATAGCAATAGATATTTCAACCTAGTGTTTTCAAGTACGAAAAACAACTAGACAAAGATCTCGGTTTTTCTAATACAATTACATCCACTCTTTCTATTTTCTTTTTTTTTTTTTTCGTTCCTATTCTCCTTTCTCAAAAAACGGGACTTTAAACAAAGTTAAAGGATTACTTCGTTCTTGATAGTTATTTACTTAATCGGTGGATAGAAGCATACTCTGGATCGGAATCGTGAGGAGTACTCCTTGATCATTTCTACCAATTTAAAGCCCCAATTTGAATTCCTTTTATGCGCCGAAAAATACTGTTGAATAACTTACATAATCCCTATTACGAATCCTTTGTGTATCTTGGTGTTCCTAACTATCCACTCATTTTGTCAATCCACGTTAGGGTAATACGTACGCTAATAGATAGTAAAAAGCCCATACAGTTGATCTTTTGAACCCGCTTCAAGCCACGATGACTAATCAACCAATCTTGGGGTAAACGGCCTCTAATGCTTAGATTTACTTTTACTTAACTCTTGTACATAGGAAATGAGACTCAATCTTTTACTGCAAATTTCTAAGCCGTTTCTTTCACTCATATAACTATCTGTTTTAGTTCATCAACCCTCGAATGATGAATGAAACATGAAAATAGATATTCAACTCATGACACTTCCGTCCTAGAAAGAAAAGAGATAGGGGGGATTTTGTGTCTTAACGAATCACACGTAGAGATATTGATAACACACATAGGGTTAATGGTATTTCATAACTAATTGATTGAGCAGCAGCTCGTAGACCACCTAAAAAGGAATATTTATTATTTGAGCCATATCCTGACATAAGAAGGCCGACGGGGGCAATACTTGAAATAGCAATCCATAAAAAAACACCGATACTGAGATCGGATAGAACAAGGTGATAACCAAAAGGAATTACTAAATAACTTAGTAAAATTGATATGACTGCTATGGGTGGTCCGATACTGAATAAACGAGTATCTCCTCTAGATGGAAGAAGATTCTCTTTGAAAAGTAATTTTGTACCATCTGCTAGAGCTTGAAGAATTCCCAAAGGTCCGGCGTATTCAGGGCCAATACGTTGTTGTATCCCTGCAGATATTTCTCTTTCTAACCAAACAATTACTAGTACACCTATTGTGATTCCTAATACAGGAGTAAAAATCGGGACAAGCATCCATATGATCCCATAGATCTCTTTTAAGGATTCCAATCTAGAAAAAGAATTGATAGCTTGTACTTCTGTTGTATCAATTATCATTTTAACGATCAACTTCTCCCATAATGATATCTATACTACCTAGTATCGTCATAATATCGGCCAATTTCATTCTTTTAACTAACTGAGGAAGAATTTGCAAATTGATAAAACCGGGTGGGCGAATTTTCCATCGCCAAGGAAAAACACTCTTATCTCCTATCAGAAAAATTCCCAATTCTCCTTTTGGCGCTTCGACTCTGACATAAAGTTCTTGCTTCGCCAATTCAAAAGTCGGAGAAGGTTTTTTACTAATGAATCGGTAGTCAAAATCATTCCATCCGGGATCCCTTACTCTATCAAAGCGTCGGATTTCTAAATTCTCATAAGGCCCCCCCGGAATTCCTTCTAGAGCCTGTTGAATAATTTTTATAGATTCTGTCATTTCACCGATTCGTACTAAATACCGAGCTAATGAATCCCCCTCTTTTTGCCATTGGACTTCCCAATCGAATTCGTCGTAACACTCATAATGATCAACTTTACGAAGATCCCATTGTATTCCGGAAGCTCGTAGCATTGGTCCCGACAAGCCCCAATTTATTGCTTCCTCTTCGCCAATAATGCCTACTCCTTCAACCCGTTCTAAAAAAATCGGATTCCGTGTAATAAGCTTTTGATATTCAGAAATCGCTGTTAAAAAATAATCGCAAAAATCCAAACATTTATCTATCCAGCCATGAGGTAAATCAGCAGCGATTCCTCCGATACGAAAATAATTATGCATCATTCGCATACCGGTGGCAGCTTCGAATAGGTCATATATCAATTCTCTTTCTCGAAAAATATAGAAGAAGGGGGTCTGTGCGCCAATATCTGCCATAAAAGGGCCAAGCCATAACAAATGCGAAGCTATACGACTTAACTCCAACATAATGACTCTGATATAGCTGGCCCTTTTAGGTACTTGAATATTGCCTAACTGTTCTGGTGCATTTACAGTTATTGCTTCTGTGAACATAGTAGCTAAATAATCCCAACGTGTTACATAAGGCAAATATTGTATAATTGTTCGGTTTTCTGCAATTTTTTCCATCCCTCTGTGTAAATAACCCAATATTGTTTCACAGTCAATAACATCTTCACCATCTAGAGTAACAATGAGTCGAAGAACACCATGCATTGACGGGTGGTGAGGTCCCATATTGACTATCATGAGGTCTTTTCTTGTAGCTGGTACAGTCATAGGTTTTTCCTGATTCATTCTTCCATGAATTGCTGAAAGCGAAAAGAAGTTCATCAAAATTTAAGCGAATCAAATTCAAAATGACTCTTCAAATTAACGAGTTTTTTTCTCCAACTGGTCGATTAATTCTTTGAATTCTTTATAATGTACTCTAGTTTTTGTTTTCTCCAACTGGTCGATTAATTCTTTGAATTCTTTATAATGTACTCTAGTTTTTTTTGACAAATAAGCCAGCAGCCGTTGACGTTTTCCCAGAATTTTACGCAGACCTCTCTGAGATAAATAGTCGTTTTTGTGCAATTTCAAATGTGAAGTAAGTCTCTGTATCTTATTGGTGAAACTGACTACTTGAAATTCAACAGACCCTCTGTTTTCTTTCTTTTCCTCTTGCGAAATAATTGAAATGAATGAATTTTTTACCATAAAAGAATTTTTCCCTCCCCTTTTTACAGATATGAATTTTGTCGATCCTAATAATGCCAGAAATTTGAATGTAGTATACACAACAATCGGAATTTCTGGCATTATTAGGACTGATTTTATCAATTAAGCAATTTTCAATTTGATTCGGATAGTGATTCAAAAGGATGGTCCATTTTTACACTCACAAAAGAGAATAGTTTTTTAGTACGCAGAGTCCGTGGATTTCTTTCTAGATCTAAGAAATATGTCATTAACTTAGTATCGCACTATCCCATGATGTAAGACAGGGCATATGTGCATCTGCTTGCTTGCATATAACATATATGGTACAGAATATATAGGAAAAATGGACCATCACCGACTTTTTAATCGTGGATACATAGATATCCTTAACATACTGAAACGGCTTCCATTATTGGTATCAAACCAATAGCGGTTCATACAAGCTAAATCTTCTAATCGAAAATTAGGCCAAAGAAAGAACTTTAGTTTAATTAATTCATTTTTATCTCTATCAAGGTCTTTACTTTCATCCAAAAATTGACCCCAGCTTTTTATCTTGTTCTCCTTGCAAAATACTGGATTTATACCCACACCCTTCCTATTCTTTAAATTCTTCCTATTCTTTAAATTCTTCCTATTCTTTAAATTCTTCCTATTCTTTAAATTCTTCCTATTCTTTAAATTGAAATTGAAAGAATTCAGAATTCTCAATTCTCTACGACGTCTAGATGATAAAATCATTTCAGGAACAAGCAAATCAAAATTATCCTTATCAACATCTTTTTGTTTTCCGTCTCTTTGATTAGTTTGTTGCTTACTCTTATGAATCAATGAAATACCTATGGCTTGATACATAAGAAATTGTTCCGGATCTTTTAGAGGCACCTCGAATACGGCTTTGAAAGTCACTAAACCAGCGCTCATCCAGCGGGACAAACCTCCACCTAAACTACTCTCAACTATAAGGCTTTCTAGGTCCAAATCTCCCATTCGAAAATAGATTAAAAACTTTTGTTTCTGTTTTTGAGTTCTTGTGTCAGCCACCATCTGCATTAACCTCAGCGCCTCATACGGATCCTCCACCCCCTGATGCCAGTCCATGAAACAACACAAAGGCTTATTCAAAGCGCGAAGTTGTTGTTTCTGTCTCGAGTAACTCTGGTATTCTTTTTCTTTTTTACTGAACTCTTTTTCATAATGTTCTCTAATAACTTCTTGGATGTCTTCGATGTCTCGGATGTTGTTACTAAGATTTTCTTTTCCTTTACTAAGCTTTTCTTTTCCTTTACTAAGCTTTTCTTTTCCTTTACTAAGCTTTTCTTTTCCTTTACTAAGCTTTTCTTGTGTACTAAGATCTTCTTCTATAATAAGACCTTTAAAATTTACAAGAAGTAAGTTGATTGGTCTAACCCACGGGTTCATTTGATATGTCTTCTTAAGTTCCAGAAATTCTGGGAAGAACCAATCCTCCCGATTCGACTTCGCTCTGGGTTCATTTATGGGTTCATTTAATATTTCTTCATTCATTCCCATCCAATTAAAAAAGCCTTTTTTGTCTTTTTTGTGATTGAGCGGATTGATTTCTTCGATTTTTAGATACTCTTCGATTGGTGGATCCGAAGGAAGAATATCATAAATAAGACCTCTATTCTCAATTATTTGAGAATTCTTATTCCCAATCTTAGTATTTGTATTAGGGTTAGGGTCGATCTTTATCCCGTTCCCAATCTTAGTATTTGTATTAGGGTTAGGGTCGATCTTTATCCCGGCCTCAAAATTGACTGGAAATTCTTTGAGAATTTTCAAATCAAAATCAAAATATTTTCTCTTTCGAGTGTTTTTCTTTTTCATAGACATATCATTCTTGTCTAGAGAATTCTTGTCTAGAAAATTGTTGTATACATAATTCTTGTCTACATAATTATTGATAAAAATATCCTGCGGGATATCAAATAATTTGTCTTTCTGTGCGGTGTAGATCTCTTGGTTCTTATTTACCTGTAATGGCAATTTATCAATATAGGAGTCCTTCTTAGTTTCAGAATAAAGATATTTATATGCTAAAAGATCATATCTATAGTTTTTTTGAAACTTAGTTTTTTGATTTGTTAATGAATATACTTCAGAATCCTTTTCATATGAATCTCCTTTATTGAAATCGTTATTTTGAGGCCTATGGCCTTGGTTGACTCCATTTCGCCATTTTTCTGCGATTAATAGAGACCAGTTAATCTTAGATAAATTGTATTGAGAATGACCTCTTAACCAGTTTTTCCATGGATTCGTTCCAAAATTTCGAACTTTCTTATGCTTTAATTCGGAATGAAATATTCCTTGTCTTTCAAAAGAATCCTTGATTGCAGTTTTAAGAAAAAATGACGTTCCGCGATATTGAAGAACAGATCTTAACTTATCAGTAACTTGGGTTTGGGATAATTTGTAAAATACATATGCTTGTGACAGGGAAGATAAATCTGGCAAGGAAGAAAATTTAAGAAAAATATCTGACTTCCTCTTATTTCTATTTTTTCTAGTCGAACTAAAGGTAATTCTTTTTTTATTTGTTTCAGTATTGTAAATGTCTTTATCAAAAATTTTTTTTGTTAAATAGATTCTAGAAATATTAATGATAGATAGAAGGATTTCTAGGTATATTTTGTATATTTTTTCAATGAAAATTTTTTGAAAATAATGAAATTTACTTATTAATCGAACAGTTCTTCTTTTTACAATTTTCCAAATCTTTTTTGCTGATTCTACATTATTATTTTGATTTTTGTTGTTAGGACTATTATTTAGTCCTGTAGTTACTTTTGTTTTTTCTTTTGTAATTCTTTCTATTTTCTTTTTGATTGTGCTTGTTCTATTAATCAAAATTTTTCTTTTTTCTTCTGAATTTGTATAAGATGTAGATCGAATTTGACTAAATGATTCATCAATTAGCTCATTGCTGATTATAGAATCTTTTTCTTTTTTAGTTTCACTCGATTCAGATACTCCTATCCGTTTCAATATCAATTTCACTCTTTTATTTTTTTTTATGTTTTGAAAAAGTTCTTCTATTTTTCTTTTTAGAACTAGAACCCTTTTGATAAGCCATTTTATTGGTTTTTTTGAATCTTGTATAACTTGAACCAATTTTGGTTTTATTCTTTCGTTGAAAACTCTTCTTAAAAGTCGAAAGTCGTCCTCTTTCAATTCTTTTTTATGTAATCTTTGAATTAGTTTGCCTAGTTCTTCAAAAATGGGCTTAAAAAAAATGGAAAGGGAAGGGTCGGGTCGACTCACACCCCAAGGCTCGTTAGCTAGTCCCCAAAAAGGCCTTAAATAAGCAATATCAAGGTTTGCCTTTTCTCTATCAGCCGCTGTGCGCCAAGGTTTCAACTCTAAAACCCATAAAACTTTGATCTGAAGACCGTCGTTCCACCACTCCTCCGGAAAGTTCAGCTCCCAGGAGACTACGGGGCCTATAGCACCACCCTGCTCGGAGCATATAATATGATGCTCGTTCCACCAGTCTTCGAAATCCTCAAACCACTCGGGCTGCTGCAATAATAATAAACGGCCAATATTTTTAGCGATTATCGCTAAAGGCAATGCAATATATTTTCTAAAAAGGGAGTTATAAATTAATACAACTCCTCTTATGCCTAGCCCATAATAAAGCTCATTCCATGCTTCCATTCCGTAAAACCGTGACTTCTCTAGTTCGTATTCGGCGTCTTGGTCGAGCATGTCCTTCGTGGACTTTAAGATTTTGTTGCGGATTTCCCTTTCTTTCGATTCCTCAAATCTTTCTTTCCCTCTTTTTTCGTCTATCTTCCTTTTTCTCTTCCTTTTTGTTTTTGTCTGTTCTTTCTTCGGTTCCTTAAGAGTGAAAGGGCCCCCCTTTTTACTTCCAAACCTATGCACCAACTTTTTCATTTTCAAAACAAGGGGCTTCACGAACCAGAAATAAATAGACAGTCTATTTGTTAAGAAGTCCACAAAAAGAGGGGACCGCGCATCCCTGTCAATCCATCTTACAATAACTCCGTTTTTACGCCTTTGGTTTCGCATAGAACCTTTGATTACACCGTCATGCCACCTCCGTTTGCGCCCCCCCGAGAAGTCGATTAGAAACCCGGCCTGTCTCTCCAATTCAACACTAATAAGGCTGTTCTTAAAGCTACTAGTATTATAGTCTCTATAAGTTCTTATAATATCTATCTCATCGTCCGCAGTATAAATAGCAGCAGCTTGCATAGCCTCCCACAGAGAACGATCGACAAATGTAAAGCTAGGATTATACACAATTTTAAATTTTACGGTTGGTGATAGAATATCAAAATCATTTCCCCGTCTTTTGATAAAGTGTTCCCGCAGTTCGGATCTTATCTCGCTGATTAATATGTCTAACCGTCGAGGAACTTGTTTAGACA